GGACTCCATACAGATTACTTCTCAATATAATTTCTTTCAAATTCATTAAAATTTCATGTACTGATTCTTCAACACCTACTATCGTCGAATATTCATGTGGTACCTTATCAAATTTTGCACGTATGATACATGTCCCTTCTATTTCTCCAAGTAAAACCCTTCGCATGGCAATACCTATGGTATCAGCTTGACCTTTCATAAGTGGGGACAGAATGAAACGTCCATAATAAAGACGCTTACTGTCTACTCTTGATTCAACACACTTCCACTGTCGTGTTCGAGTGGATCCTGCTACTTCCTCTCGAACCATACTAATATATTATTATTTAGATTGGTGAATTGTTTATTTCTCTTGAAATCTGTTCAATTCTTATTTTTATACCCGCCTTTTTTTAGGGGGTCTACATCCATTGTGTGGCATAGGGGTTACATCACGTACGAAACTTAATAATATACCACTTCTACGAATCGCTCGTAGTGCTGCATCTCTTCCGAGACCAGGACCTTTTATCATGACTTCTGCTCGTTGCATGCCCTGATCTACTATTGTACGAATAGCATTTAGTGCTGCTGCTTGAGCAGCAAAAGGTGTCCCCCTTCTTGTGCCTTTGAATCCGGAAGTACCCGCGGAGGACCAAGAAACCACCCGACCTCGTACATCTGTAACAGTTACAATGGTGTTGTTGAAACTCGCTTGAACATGAATAACTCCTTTCGGTATTCTACGTCCATTTTTACGTGAACCAATCCGTCCATTCTTGCGTGAACCAATTCTTGGTATGGGTTTTGTCATATTTTATCGTCTCATAAATCATATTTTATCATCTCATAAATATGAGTCAGAAATATACGGAGATATCCATTTTATGTTTTGCCTTTTACTTATTTTATATGGGTCCTTCCTTTAGAAGGGAAAGTTCCTTTTAAGAAAGATTATCCTTGTCTCTGTTTATGTTTCGGATTGGAACAAATTACTATAATTCGTCCGCGCCTACGAATCAATCGACATTTTTCACAAATTTTACGAACGGAAGCCCTTATTTTCATATTTATAATTACCTATATTTATGATTACCTACTTTTAAATTCTGAATTTACTCTTTGAAAGAAAAAAGTCTCTTTCGTTTTTGAACCTAAAATTGTATCCCCGTGAGGGAAATGTTAAAAAAAATACTTAATCGTTTGAATCTTTGTTGCGAAGTCTATAAATTATACGCCCTCTGGTTGAATCATAACGACTTACTTCGATTTTGACTCTATCTCCTGGCAGTATGCGTATAAAACTGCGTCGGATCCTACCCGAAACATAACCTAGAATTATATCTTCATTATCTAAACGGACTCGGAACATACCGTTGGGAAGGGATTCAGTAATTAAACCTTCATGAATCAATTTTTGTTCTTTCATTTTGGGTGACCTCTCCTTGATAAAGTATCAACTAATGGCGGAGTAGTCATATAACCCACTTTTCTTCTCTTTTTCACAGACGGAAAGTTACAAATCCAATTAGGATACCAGAAGAGAAGGATCACCATATATATAACAAAACTTCTCCCCCAGTTCCTTTTCGTCGGGCTTCTCGATCCGTCATTATACCTCGAGAAGTGGAAAGAATTGCAATCCCCATTCCACCTAAAATCTTAGGAATTTGTGGATAGTTAGAATATATTCGTAGACCAGGCCGGCTGATGCGTTTTAAAATAGTTTTCTGTATTCCTTTACCAGTTCTTTTATGTGGCAGGGTTGAAACCAAGAAATATTTGTGATTTTCCCGATGTTTTCTAACGTTTTCAATAAAACCCTCTTGTAGAAGTATTTTAACAATGTTTTCAGTCATATTAGTAGATGTTATTCGAACCGTTTCCCTTTTATTCATCTCAGCATTTCTTATCGAAGTTATTATATCGGCAATAGTGTCTTTACCCATGATGAACTATAATTATAGTTGTCCTCTAATTTTGATATAATCAACATGTTTTTTTATGAATTATTAAAAGTATATACTTGAGACACAATCTACTAATTGATTGAATTGGTCTATTTCCTATATTTATAATACCTCAGGGGCTAATGAGACTATTTTAGTGAAATTCAACTGTCTCAATTCTCGAGCGATCGCACCAAAAACTCGAGTTCCTTTTGGATTTCCTTCTTGATCAATGACAACTGCTGCATTGTCATCATATCGTATTATCATACCGTTGTCACGTTTGAGTTCTTTACGTGTACGCACAATTACAGCTCTAATTACTTCTGATCTTTCTAGAGGCATATTGGGCACTGCTTCCTTGATTACAGCAACAATAACGTCACCAATATGAGCATATTGGCGATTACTAGCTCCTAAGATTCGAATACACATCAATTCTCGAGCCCCACTGTTATCTGCTACATTCAAAAGGGTCTGCGGTTGAATCATATTGTTATTTTTTTTGTCTGCTCTTTCAATGCAAAGAGTAAAGGAAAAAAAGAAATATTATGTGTCCAGAAATCAAAAAAATAAGGGGATCCCCCTTACCATATTTTTCATCTCCCGCATCTCCTTGGTTCTACATACTTATCGCGCAATAACAAATTGAGTTCGTATAGGCATTTTGCATGCAGCTATGGAAATAGCGGCTCTGGCTACAGTTTCTGATACTCCGCCCATTTCATAAAGTATTCGACCTGGTTTAACAACGGATACCCAATATTCGGGGGATCCCTTCCCCGAACCCATACGCGTTTCCGTGGGTCTTACTGTAACGGGTTTATCCGGAAATATACGTACCCATATTTTTCCACCACGACGTGCATATCGTGTCATTGCTCTTCGCCCAGCTTCTATTTGTCTAGCTGTGATCCAAGCGGGTTCAAGTGCCTGAAGAGCATATTTTCCGAAAGAAATATAATTGCCTCGATAAGATATTCCTTTCATTCTTCCTCTATGTTGTTTACGGAATCTGGTTCTTTTGGGGTTATAGTTGATGGTTATTTCTCAATTCCATCTCTACTGCAGAACTGGACATGAGAGTTTCTTCTCATCCAGCTCCTCGCGAATAAAATAATGCAATAATATTAATTACTATTACAGATACATATGTATTTTCAGATATTTTTCAGATATATATGTATTTTAAAATAATAAATGTTAAACAAAATCATGGTATTTTTTGATTAATTTGTTACAATTAATTTTGTTACATAGGAAGCTGCCTGTATTCATTGCATTCATAAAAATATATATATATGTAATAAACTGTAATAAACGGTTAGAAATGGTTTATAACAAATTGTTAGGCTATAGTTATATATCTATTTATATTTAAGATTGTAGTGAATTTTCCTTTATCTTAATTTAATTTTTTTATTTTTATCGAATTACACAAAATTTTGTAATCCAATCCAATAATAAGAGTTTCGCGGGCGAATATTGACTCTTTTCTGTTTGATTCGTAGGGGTCAACCCATTCTATGACCGTTCAGAATAAATAGTTCTTGGTTCGTTCCGCCATCCCTCCCAATGAATGATTAGGATTCGTTTTCAATGAAATCCTACGCAGTCACGGGTTCCGTCGTTCCTATAGCTTCTCTATTAATGGTTAGGCCTGAACTCTGCAATGGAGCTCCCAACTAAATTCGTTTCTGAGTCAATCTTCTCAGTTTTTATTAACTCGGGCTCTTTACTTTGTTTTCCTATTAATATTGATGCTTTATCACATTGCTTTTTATGAGATGATTCATAAACCATACATATTGGAATCATATTATACCATTGATATTTTACCTCTCTCTTTCTATCACCCTCCCATTTATCCACATCCCTTTATTTTTGCTTCACAATCCTTAATTTTATCGGATTTATTGTAATCCAATCCAATTTGCTTTTTTTATGAAAGCAAATTTGCAGTTGCTGCAGCTACATGATCAATACACCATATAGTGACTGCTTTGTGGGATCTCGACAATACGAAGCAATAAGTTGGTTATTAGTTTCTATAGTTATTAGTCCATAGTTTTTTTATCCCAACTCTAAAGAAAAAACCAACGAGTCACACACTAAGCATAGCAATTCTACCAAATGGTCCATTGAATTTTTATTCAACCTTATAGAAATCAAATTAGTACTTATTGTTTTGTTCATTTTTGATTGAACGAAAAGAACCCATTTTTTCATTTTTTGTTCTATCACTGGATAGGATAGCAAGATAGATTCATTATATTATTATTCCTCGTCTACGAATATCCAAATTTTTATGCCTAATACTCCATAGATAGTTCGAACTGTATAGGAACAATAATCAATTTTAGCGCGAATGGTTTGTAGAGGAACCCTACCCTCTCTAATCCATTCGACACGTGCAATTTCTTTTCCGTCGATACGCCCTGCAATTTGTATTTGAATTCCTTTTGTATCCGTTTGTTCAGTTAATTCAATAGCCTTTTTCATTGCTTTTCGAAAGGAAACTCTATTTTTTAATTGTAAAGCTATATATTCTGCAAGAATATTAGGTTGTCCATAAGGTTTTTCAACTCTTGTGATAGCAATATTGAGCCTCCGATTCACAGAATTTAACTTTTTTTGTACATTCATCTGTAATTCTTCAATTCCCCGTGTCCGGCCCTCGATTAATAGATTTGGGAATCCAATGTAGATTATGACCTGGATCAAATCGATCCTTTTTTGAATTTCTATACGTGCAATTCCTTCGAAACCGGAGGGTATTCTCATATTTTTTTGTACATAATTCCTGATACAATCTCGTATTTTTTCATCTTCCTGTAGACCCGCGGAAAAACTTTTTGGTTGTGCGAACCAAAAGGAATGATGACTTTGGGTTGTACCAAGTCTGAAACCAAGAGGATTTATTTTTTGTCCCATATTTTTCTATTATATTATCTTTCCATCCATATATTATTTTTTTATATGAATCTAAGATCTAGATTCATATAAAAATTATTTAGATTTATCTTTCAATACAATTGTTATATGACAGGTAGGTTTTTTTATTGAATAACTACGTCCTCGAGCCCGGGGTCTTAACTTTTTCACAATAGCACCCCCATTAACTTGGGCTTGACTAATAAATGAATCAGCTTCGTTCAAACCCATATTATGGCTAGCATTTGCTGCTGCAGAATAGACCAATTTTAAAATTGGATAAGATGCTCGATAAGGCATAAGTTCAAGTATCATAAGTGTTTCCTCATAGGAACGTCCTCGAATCTGATCAATGACTCTTTGGGCTTTGAAAACAGACATATGTATATGTTGAGCTAAAACTTTGACTTCTGTACCTGAAGTATTTGAGTTCTTCTTTATCATAAGGTTACCCCCCACCAATGGACGATGAGCAATTATTCTATTATTTGTTTTATTCTACAATTATTCTACTTAACATTATTTAATTAAACTATAACAATTTATTATTATTTTATTTTTACTCTTTTTTCCATTCCATATATATGTTTATGGTAAAATAAAGAAATTAAAAAACTAACGACGAGATTTATTATCGTTTTTCGCATGTCTACCAAAAGTCCGAGTAGGTGCGAATTCTCCCAATTTATGACCCACCATACGATCCGTTATATAAATAGGTAAATGCTCCTTTCCATTATGAATGGCAATTGTATGTCCAATCATTGTGGGTATGATGGTAGATGCTCTAGACCAAGTTACTATTATTTCTTTTTCCTTCTTCATATTGAGTTTTTCTATTTTTCCCAATAAATGATTAGCCACAAAAGGGTTTTTTTTTAGTGAACGTGCCACAACAGATAACTCCTTTTTTGTAAAAGCATGACAATAAAATTTCAAATTCGAAAAATTCTATTTTCAATATTCCTATTTACGGCGACGAAGAATAAAACTATCACTATATTTTTTCCTTTTCCTACTTCTTCTTCCAAGTGTAGGATAACCCCAAGGGGTCGTGGGTTTTTTTCTACCAATTGGGGCTCTCCCTTCACCGCCTCCATGGGGATGGTCTACAGGGTTCATAACTACTCCTCTTACTACAGGACGCTTACCTAGCCAACACTTAGATCCGGCTCTACCCAAACTTTTTTGGTTTGCCCCAACATTCCCCACTTGCCCGACTGTTGCTAAGCAGTTTTTGGATATCAAACGAACCTCCCCAGATGGTAATCTTAATGTGGCCGATTTACCCTCTTTTGCAATCAGTTTCGCTACAGCACCTGCTGCTCTAGCTAATTGTCCACCCTTTCCAAGTGTGATTTCTATGTTATGTATGGCCGTGCCTAAGGGCATATCGGTTGAAGTGGATTCTTCTTTTTTATCAATAAAAACCCCTTCCCAAACTGTACAAGCTTCTTCCAAAGCATACGGCTTTCTAGATGTATATGATGATATCTAGACAGATGGATCTTATATGAATCGTATGATGAAGTACCATATGAGTGGATATATAGGAATCCCAATCTGCCGAATCGCTCATGTTATGATCTTCTACATCCTAGGTCTCCCCGTTCCGTCATCTGGCTTATGTTCTTCATGTAGCATTCAGACCGAATGACTCTATGAAATTACGTCGATACTTCCACATATTACGGGTAACGTAGGAGACATCTCTATTTTTCCCCGGGGGATCTTTATAATTACCACTGCTTAGCTTTCAATTCGCCTCTGACCATCAAATTAAATGTGAATAACCCGTCTTCCTTTCCTCTCTTTGAAACAAGGGGCGCTTCCGGTTCTGTCCGTGCTTCAAACAATTTTGTCTTCTCCATATTACCATATCTCTAGAGTCAATAATTTTCTATGAAGAACTACTGAACTCAATCACTTGCTGCCGTTACTCAACAGTTTTCTGTTGAGGTCTATCCCGTAGAGGTACTCAAATTGGATCAGTGATCGATTTCTAGGTTTCGTCGTAAACCTAATTGGTTACTTCCAATTACGTAAATCAATAGTTCAAACCGCACTCAAAGGTAGGGCATTTCCCATTGATATAGGAACTTCTGTACCAGAAACAATGGTATCTCCAATTATAGCCCCTCTGGGATGTAAAATATATCTCTTCTCACCATCCCCATAGTGTATGAGACAAATGTATGCATTTCGATTAGGGTCGTATTCTATGGTTACGATTCTACCAGAGATGTCTTTTTCATTCCGTCGAAAATCGATTTTACGATATAGACGCTTATGACCTCCCCCTCTATGCCCTGCGGTAATGATTCCTCTGGCATTACGACCTTTACCACAATGATGCTGTCCATAGATCAAATTATTTCGTGGATTGGATTTCACTTGACTGTCTACGGCTCCGTTGCGTGTGCTCGGGGTAGAAGTTTTGTATAAATGTATCGCCATGTTAATGTTATTAAGTATTTTGCTTTAAGTTCTTTTCTCTATAAGAGGTGGAATAGAATAACCCGGTTGAAGCGTAATAATCATACGTCTGTAATTGTAATGCATTGTATGTCCCATAATGGGTCCCATTCTTCTACCCTTTCGGGGGAGTCGATGACTATTCATAGCTATTACCTTGACACCAAAGAAGAGTTCGACCCAATGCTTTATTTCTGTCCTAGTTGATCCTGATTCGACATTAGAAGTATATTGATTGTTCCCCAATAACCGAATACTTTTTTCTGTAAATACTGCATATTTGATTCCATCCATAAATCCATTTTCTTCCTTATGAGTTCCAGTATCGATAAGAATTCTAGTTCTTATTGTTCATATGTTATGGTATGAATATACCATACCAATTCGTTATGTATGGATGATGAGATTCCATTGATACAGAGCCAATTCCAATAGACTTATTGAACGTTCCCATTGGCGTGCATCCAGCAGGAATTGAACCTACGAATTTGCCAATTATGAGTTGGGCGCTTTAACCATTCAGCCATGGATGCTTAACAGGGATCATCGTACATCGTGAATAACCAAATTCCAATTGAAATGAAATCTTTAGGAGGAATCAATGAAAGAGGAATCAATGAAAGAGGAATCAATGAAACGACATCAATTCCAATCCTGGATCTTCGAATTGAGAGAGATATTGAGAGAGATCAAGAATTCTCACTATTTCTTAGATTCATGGACCAAATTCGATTCAGTGGGATCTTTCACTCACATTTTTTTCCACCAAGAACGTTTTATGAAACTCTTTGACCCCCGAATTTTGAGTATCCTACTTTCACGCGATTCACAGGGTTCAACAAGCAATCGATATTTCACGATCAAAGGTGTAGTACTGCTTGTAGTAGCGGTCCTTATATCTCGTATTAACAATCGAAAGATGGTCGAAAGAAAAAATCTCTATTTGACGGGGCTTCTTCCTATACCTATGAATTCCATTGGACCCAGAAATGAGACATTGGAAGAATCTTTTTGGTCTTCCAATATCAATAGGTTGATTGTTTCGCTCCTGTATCTTCCAAAAGGGAAAAAGATTTCTGAGAGTTGTTTCATGGATACGCAAGAGAGTACTTGGGTTCTCCCAATAACTAAAATAAATAAAAAGTGTATCATGTCTGAATCTAACCGGGGTTCGCAGTGGTGGAGGAACCGGATCGGAAAAAAGAGGGATTCTAGTTGTAAGATATCCAATGAAACCGTAGCTGGAATTGAGATCTCATTCAAAGAGAAAGATAGCAAATATATGGAGTTTCTTTTTTTATCCTATACGGATGATCCGATCCGTAAGGACCATAATTGGGAATTGTTTGATCGTCTTTCTCCGAGAAAGAAGCGAAACATAATCAACTTGAATTCGGGACAGCTATTCGAAATCTTAGGGAAACACTTGATTTGTTATCTCATGTCTGCTTTTCGTGAAAAAAGACCAATTGAAGGGGAGGGTTTCTTCAAACAACAAGGAGCTGAGGCAACTATTCAATCAAATGATATTGAGCATGTTTCCCATCTCTTCTCGAGAAACAAGTGGGGTATTTCTTTGCAAAATTGTGCTCAATTTCATATGTGGCAATTCCGCCAAGATCTCTTCGTTAGCTGGGGGAAGAATCAGCACGAATCGGATTTTTTGAGGAACGTATCGAGAAAGAATTTGATTTCGTTAGACAATGTCTGGTTGGTAAACAAGGATCCGTTTTTTAGCAAGGTACGGAATGTATCGTCAAATATTCAATATGATTCCACAAGATCCATTTTCGTTCAAGTAACGGATTCTAGCCAATTGAAAGGATCTTCTGATCAATCCAGAGATCATTTCGATTCCATTAGAAATGAGGATTCGGAATATCACAAATTGATCGATCAAACAGAGATTCAGCAACTAAAAGAAAGATCGATTCTTTGGGATCCTTCCTTTCTTCAAACGGAACGAACAGAAATAGAATCAAACCGATTCCCGAAATGCCTTTTTGGATCTTCCTCAATGTCTCGGCTATTCACGGAACGTGAGAAGCAGCTGAATAATCATCTGCTTCCGGAAGAAACCGAAGAATTTCTTGGGAATCCTACAAGATCAATTCGTTCTTTTTTCTCTGACAAATGGTCAGAACTTCATCTGGGTTCGAATCCTACTGAGAGGTCCACTAGAGATCAGAAATTTTTGAAGAAAAAACAAGATGTTTCTTTTGTCCCTTTCAGGCGATCGGAAAATAAAGAAATGGTTGATATATTCAAGATAATTACATATTTACAAAATACTGTCTCAATTCATCCTATTTCATCAGATCCGGGATGTGATATGGTTCCAAAGGATGAACCGGATATAGACAGTTCCAATAAGATTTCATTCTTGAACAAAAATCCATTTTTGGGTTTATTTCATCTATTCCATGACCGGAACAAAGGGGGATACACGTTACGCCACGATTTTGAATCAGAAGAGAGATTTCAAGAAATGGCAGATCTATTCACTCTATCAATAACCGAGCCGGATCTGGTGTATCATAGGGGATTCGCCTTTTCTATTGATTCCTATGGATTGGATCAAAAAAAATTCTGGAATGGGGTATTCAACTCCAGAGATGAATCGAAAAAGAAATCTTTATTGGTTCTACCTCCTCTTTTTTATG